TAATAAAAATTGAAAAATTTTTACTTTTTTATGAGGTATTTTATAAAGTTTTTTTTGTAATTTGTTTATTTTAGTATTACTTAGGATACTATGGTTCGTTTAATTGCTTATTATATAATATAATATATTTATTTTATATATTACATCTAATACAATATATCATTATAAGTGATATTTATTAGAATATAAATATTATTATTATTTATATATTTCTAAAAATTACAGGTGCTTATTTGTTTAGGCAAAAGAAAATATTTTATATTAAAGTTTATTGGTATATAAGAATACCATATATTAATATAATTATTATATTATATAATAAATTTAAGGTAATTATATTTAATATAAATAATTTATATATATAATAATGCAGTTATATATATATAATAAAACATTATATTATAATATAATAGTATTATATTAATATAAATTATTTATTATAATATAACAATAAGTTAACAAATATTATTAATTATAATTACATATCATTATTGTATAAATAAAATATTTTATATTATTTAATCCTTTTTTAAAATACAAAAAAAAAAAGGATTAAATAAAGTAATCCTACTTTATTTAATAAAACAAACCTTTATCCATATTACATTCAATTATGTAATACAATTTAATAATTATTATTAGCCGTTTACTCTGATTGAAAGTTACTTCTAAAATATTTATTATTACTTCTTTAGAGTTTAAAACTTTTTTCTTAATAGTTTTATCTTTGTATTTTATGTACTTATTTATTTCCGATATAATTCCTTTCATTTCATTAATATAAGAAGTTTTATTTATGGGCCTAGTCAACCCATCAACAGGGGTTAGTTTCTGAAAATATTTATTATTACTTCTTTAGGGTTTAAAACTTTTTTCTTAATAGTTTTATCTTTGTATTTTATGTACGTATTTATTTCCGATATAATTCCTTTCATTTCATTAATATAAGAAGTTTTATTTATGGGCCTAGTCAACCCATCAACAGGGGTTAGTTTCTGAAAATATTTATTATTACTTCTTTAGGGTTTAAAACTTTTTTCTTAATAGTTTTATCTTTGTATTTTATGTACGTATTTATTTCCGATATAATTCCTTTCATTTCATTAATATAAGAAGTTTTATTCTTGCTTAATTATTCATTATTTCTTTATATTATATGTAAGTTTTGTTTAACTAAATGTTTCTTTTGCAGTAATTTAATTTAATTATCAAGCAATTTTGGAATTAGTAATTGTTTAAGTATTGGCATAATTCGTGCCAGCAGCTGCGGTTATACGATTGATGCAAATGAATATTTTTGGTTTATTATAGTTAATGATATTAATTGAGTTTTAATTTATTTTTTTTAGGTAAAATTTTAATTTTATTTATTGCTCTTTTTATGATTCTATGAAATTTAAATTTTAAACTAGGATTAGATACCCTATTATTTTAAATGTGAATAAAGTTTACCTGGGTACTACTAGTTATGGTCTTTAAACCCAAAGAATTTGGCGGTATCTTATTCCTTTCAGAGGAACCTATCTCATAATTGATAATGCACGATATATTCTACTTAATTTATTGGTTTGTATATCTCCGTTATCAGATAATCTTTTTAGAGTTTAAATTTTCATATTTTATGAATTTAATTTATTTCAGGTCAAGGTGCAGCTTATAATTAAGAGGTTGATGGGTTACAATAAAATATTTTTTATTACGGATTTTAATTTTGACATAATTTATTATTAAGGTGGATTTGATAGTAATTTAATTAAATTAAATTAAATGATATTGGCTCTAAGGTGTGTACACATCGCCCGTCACTCTCATTATTTTTATTTATATAATTTATTAATTTGTAATTAAATGAGATAAGTCGTAACATAGTAGGTGTACTGGAAAGTGTATCTAGAAATATTTATTCAAGATATATCTTATTAGTAAAGTATTTCATTTACACTGAAATTTATTCTGTGCAATTCAGGATTTCTTGATAATTTAATTATTATTAATATTTTTAGTTTAAATTTATTTATAATAAAAATATTTTTATTATTGATTTAAGTCTTAGTATTTAATTAGAATTGATTTTTAAAATTATAATTTAATAGTAAAGTAATTGAATTATGAAATATTTTTATTATTAGTAAAAGTATTTTTTATTTAGAGTACCTTTTGTATCAGGGTAAATTAAAATTATTGTATTTATTTACTTATCTCGATTTAGTTTGATTTATATTTTTATAAGGGTTAATGTTTAATAATTATCTTTAATAATTATATAGAAATGATATGTTATTCGTTTACTAAGATATCTAGTTTCTCAAGAAAAAATTTAATTTTTTTATTTTTATTGATTTAATTTACTTTTTTAATTTAAATTATAAAACTATTTAATTGTTTAGGGGATAAGCTCTAAATTTAAATTTATCCTATAATTTTTATTAATAAATTTAATAGTAGGCTTTAAACCAGTTATCTATTGGATTACGTTTTAGTTCATTATTTTTATTTTTGATTTTATAATTATTTTAGGGTTTTTATTGGGATAATTAAATCAATTTTTAATTTATTGAAATAATGATTTAATTAGTATAATGTTTTGTTATTTAAATGTTTATTTATAATTTAATATAAGGAATTAGGCAAATTATTTTGGTTCTCGCCTGTTTAACAAAAACATGTCCTTTTGATATTAATTTAAGGTCTGACCTGCTCACTGATTTTATTAAATAGCCGCGGTATTTTGACCGTGCAAAGGTAGCATAATCATTAGTTTCTTAATTAGAATCTAGTATGAATGGTTTAACGAGGAATCAACTGTCTCTTATTAATCTATAGAATTTATCTTTTAAGTCAAAAGACTTAAATATTATTTTAGGACGAGAAGACCCTATAGAGCTTGATATTTTATTTTTAATTAATGTTTAGTTAATTTTGTGATTAATTAGACCATATTTTGTTGGGGTGACATAAAGAATAATTAAACTCTTTATTATTTAATCATTAATTTATGTTTATTTGATCCATATTTTATGATCATAAGATTAAGTTACCTTAGGGATAACAGCGTAATTACTTTTAAGAGTTCTTATTGACAAAGTAGATTGCGACCTCGATGTTGGATTAAGAAAAATTTTGGGTGCAGTAACTCAATAATTAGGTCTGTTCGACCTTTAAATTCTTACATGATCTGAGTTCAGACCGGCGTGAGCCAGGTCGGTTTCTATCCTAAATTAATTTATTCAAATTAGTACGAAAGGACCATTTGAATAAAATATTTTTTTGTGTTGAATTTTATTAATTTGTTAACTATTTTGACAGATTAATGTGTTGAATTTAGAATTCATTTATGTAGATTTACTACAAATAGTATTGATATTTTATGATTTATTAATATTTTTTATTAATTTTCTAATTTTAATTATTTGTGTTTTGTTAAGTGTAGCTTTTTTAACTTTATTTGAGCGTAGGGTTTTAGGTTATATTCAGATTCGTAAAGGTCCAAATAAGGTAGGGATAATAGGTTTACCCCAACCTTTTAGTGATGCTATTAAATTAATTTGTAAAGAACAACCTATACCTTATATATCTAATTATTTAATTTATTATTTTTCTCCTGTTTTTAGTTTAATAATTTCTTTACTTACATGAATTGTTTTTCCTTATATAACTTATATGTGTTCTTTTTCTTTTGGTTTTTTATTTTTTCTTTGCTGTACTAGATTAAGTGTTTATACTATAATGATTGCAGGTTGATCATCAAATTCAAATTATTCTTTATTAGGTTCATTACGTTCTGTTGCTCAAACGATTTCATATGAGGTAAGTCTAGCTTTGATTTTATTTTCTTTAATTTTTTTGGTTGGTAGATTTAATTTTTTTGATTTTATAATTTATCAGTTTTATTGTTGGTTTTATTTAATTTCTTTTCCTTTATTTTTATCGTGTTTTTCATCTTGTTTAGCAGAAACTAATCGTACACCTTTTGATTTTGCTGAGGGTGAGTCTGAATTAGTTTCTGGGTTTAATATTGAATATGGTGCTGGTGGATTTACTTTAATTTTTTTATCTGAATATACAAGAATTATTTTTATAAGTATATTTATAGTTTTAATTTTTTTGGGTGGTAATTTTTATTCTTTTGTTTTTTATATTAAATTGGCTCTTTTTTCATTTATTTTTATTTGGGTTCGTGGAACACTACCTCGTTTTCGTTATGATAAACTTATATATTTAGCTTGAAAGAGTTATTTACCTTTATCATTGAACTTTTTATTTTTTTTTGTAGGTTTTAAGATTTTAATATTAATATTATTTTAGTTAAATTTTTTTAGAATTTATAAGTTAATAGAAGATTTAAACTTCTATTTTATGTTTTCAAAACATAAGCTTATCATAAGCTTATTAACTTTTAATTAATATTTAATAATATTATCCCATAAATTATTTACATGAGGATTAATTAGGAAGTAAGTAAAGTAAATTGAAGTTAGAATTTGTCCCGTTAAAATGAAAGGTTCTTCAACTGGTCGTTTACCAATTCATGTTAATAAAATTACTACAACTACTATAATTCAAAATAAAATTTGATTGATTGGATAAAATTGAATACCTCGGAATGATGATTTTTTATAAAATGGAAGGATTATTAAAATTCTAATAGATATAAATAATGCAATTACTCCTCCTAATTTATTAGGAATTGATCGTAAAATGGCGTATGCAAATAGAAAATATCATTCTGGTTGAATATGAATGGGAGTAACTAATGGATTAGCTGGTACAAAATTATCTGGATCTCCTAATAAATAAGGATTAATTAAACATAATATAATTAATCCTGATGTTATAATTACAAATGTAATTAAATCCTTAAATGTAAAATAAGGGTGGAATGGAATTTTTTCAATATTTCTATTTAATCCTAATGGATTATTAGATCCCGTTTGATGTAAAAATAGTAAATGAATTATAACCATTGCTGAAATAATAAATGGTAATACAAAATGAAATGAGAAAAATCGGTTTAAAGTGGCATTATCTACAGCAAATCCTCCTCAAACTCATTGAACTAAATCTAATCCTAGATAAGGAATTGCTGATAAGAGGTTTGTAATTACTGTTGCTCCTCAAAAGGATATTTGTCCTCAAGGTAATACATATCCTATAAAAGCTGTTGCTATAACTATAAATATAATAATTGTTCCAATTATTCAAGTGTTGATGTATATATATGATCCATAATAAATTCCTCGTCCTACATGTAAATATATTGCAATAAAAAATATAGATGCTCCATTAGCATGTAAAGTTCGGATAATTCATCCATTATTTACATCACGGCAAATATGAATTACACTATTGAAAGCTATTTCAATATTTGGAGTATAATGTATAGCTAGAAATAGTCCTGTAATAATTTGAATTATTAAACATAATCCTAATAGGGATCCATAATTTCATCACAACGAAATATTAGAAGGTGCTGGTAAGTCAATTAACGAATTGTTAATAATTTTAATTAGAGGATGTTTTAATCGAAACGATTTATTCATTAGTAAAATTCATTACTTTATTTTTCGAATAGGACCTTGATTAATATTTGTAATTTTAACCACAGCAATCAAAGTTAAAAATAAATAAACTATTAGTATTATGGTGATAATAAATGTTGGATTATTATATAATTTATTTAAGGATAAAGATATTTCTTGATAATTAATTGTTAAATTTATTATTAAGGATTCTCTATTCTCAATAATTTCTATTAAAAAGGATTTATTGAGAATATTAAATGTTAATATTATTACTGTTAAAATAATTATTCTTCAAATGAAATACTTTAATTTTAGGTAAAATATTTCATTTGATGCAATTCTAGAAATATAAATAAATAATACTAGTATTCCACCCAAGAATGTTAAAAATAGTATATAGGATATTCAAAATCTTTCTATTATTATACCTGTTATTATACAAACACTTATTGTTTGTATAATAATAAATATTATTATAGATATTGGGTGATTTAATTTTATAAAATTAATATTTAAGATATTAGAAATAGAAAAAATTAATATTTTTATCAAGTCAAAGGGTAGTTTAATTAAAATACAGGTTTTGGAGACCTAGGTTAGGTATTTCCTTCCTTTGATGTCTTAAAAAGGGGGGGACTTTAATGTTGGTTTACAAGACCATTGTTTTTTTTAAACTATTAAAACTAATGTTTATATTTTCTATTTTTACTAGTTTATTAATCTATTTCGTTGGAGTTTTTGTTTTTTCTTCTAAACGGAAGCATTTATTGATGGTATTAATGAGATTGGAGTATATAGTTCTTTCTTTATTTATTATAATTATTATTTATCTTTCTGGTTATGGTGGTGATTATTATTTTCCTATAATTTTTTTGGTTTTTTCTGTTTGTGAAGGTGCTTTGGGACTTTCTATTTTGGTTTCTATAATTCGTTGTTATGGTAATGATTTTTTCGGGTCATTTGGTTTGGTTTTATGTTAAAGTATTTATTTGCATTATTTTTTATGATACCTCTTTGTTTTTTAAGAAATTCTTGGTGGGTTGTTCATTCATTTATGTTTATATTATGTTTTACTTTTATGTTTTGTATTTATTCATATTCTGATTTTAATTTAATAGGATATTTTTTTGGGTTAGATTATTTTTCTTTTAGTTTAATTTTATTAAGTTTTTGGATTTGTTCTTTAATAATTTTGGCTAGAGGTTCAATTTATTTTTATTCATATCATTCTGGTTTTTTTGTTTTTATTGTTATTTTTTTAATAATTATACTTTATTGTTCTTTTTCTAGATTAAGATTATTTTCATTTTATATTTTTTTTGAGTCAAGCTTAGTTCCAACTTTGTTTTTAATTTTAGGTTGGGGTTATCAGCCTGAACGCTTACAGGCTGGTATTTATTTAATTTTTTATACTTTATTTGCTAGTTTACCTTTACTTTTAATTTTATTTAAGCTTTATTTTATTGTTAATACTTTATATTTTCCTTTAATTTCAGATTTAGGTTCTTTTTATTTTTTATTTTATGTTTTTATAATTATGGCCTTTTTAGTTAAGATGCCAATATTTATTGTTCATTTATGATTACCTAGGGCACATGTTGAAGCTCCAATTTCTGGTAGAATAATTCTGGCTGGTGTTTTATTAAAGTTAGGTGGATATGGAATATTTCGTGTAATGAAAATTATTTCTTATTTGGGCTTGAAGTTTAATTATTTTTTAATTTCTTTAAGATTGTTTGGTGGTGTACTTATTAGTTTTATATGTATTCGTCAGGTAGATTTAAAATCTTTAATTGCTTATTCTTCTGTTGCTCATATAAGAATGGTGATTGGTGGTTTATTAACAATAAATTGATGGGGTTATTTAGGATCTTTAATTATTATGGTTGGTCATGGCTTATGTTCTTCTGGTTTATTTTGTTTATCTAATATTATTTATGAGCGGCTTGGTAGACGAAGTTTATTAATTAATAAAGGTATAATTAATTTGATGCCTGGTATATCCTTTTGGTGATTTCTCTTAAGTTCTTCTAATATGGCTGCTCCTCCCTCATTAAATTTATTTGGTGAATTATCTTTAATTAATAGATTGATATCTTGGTCTATTAGTATATTTATGGTCTTGATTTTTCTTTGTTTTTTTAGTGCTGTTTATACTTTATATATATATTCTTATTCTCAGCATGGTATGTATTATTCTGGTTCTTATAGATTTTCATTATGTTATGTTCGTGAATATCATCTTTTATTTTTGCATTGATTGCCTTTAAATATTATTTGTTTAATAATTTCATATTTTTTTATGTAGCTTAGGTATTTTATTATAAAATATTGTTTTGTGGGATCAATGAAATGAATTATTTCATCCTGGGCTAATGTTTTACTTTTCTATTTGTTCATTAAGATTTTTTTCTCTTTTTTTAATTAGAAGATTATTTTTTATTTTGGGTATTAATTTTCTTATTTTTGATTATAGAATTTTTGTTGAGTGAGAATTATTTAGATTAAATGGTTCTTTAGTTGTTATAACTTTATTATTTGATTGAATGTCTTTAATTTTTCTTTCTTTTGTTATTTATATTTCTTCTTTAGTTATTTATTATAGTGAGGATTATATATTAGGTGAGAAGAATATTAATCGTTTTATTCTTATTTTATTATTATTTATTTTGTCTATGTTTTTTTTAATTATTAGTCCTAATTTAATTAGAATTCTTTTAGGTTGGGACGGTTTAGGTTTAGTGTCTTATTGTTTAGTAATTTATTATCAAAATGTAAGTTCTTATAATGCCGGAATATTAACTGCTTTATCTAATCGTGTTGGTGATGTTTCTATTTTAATTTCAATTTCTTGAATATTAAATTTTGGTAGTTGAAATTATATTTTTTATTATGATTTTATTTCTGATAATAATGAGATAAGGATTATTACTCTATTAATTATTTTGGCTGCTATAACTAGGAGTGCTCAAATTCCATTTTCTTCTTGATTGCCAGCAGCTATGGCTGCTCCAACTCCTGTTTCTGCTCTGGTACATTCTTCAACTCTTGTAACTGCTGGTATTTATTTATTGATCCGTTTTAGCCCTATATTAAGTTTTTTTAATTTAGGTTGGGGTTTACTTTTTTTTGGTTGTATTACTATATTTATGTCAGGTTTAGGTGCTAATTTTGAGTTTGACTTAAAGAAGATTATTGCTTTATCTACTTTAAGTCAGTTAGGTTTAATAATAGGTGTTTTGGCAATAGGTTATTCAGATCTTGCTTTTTTTCATTTATTRACACACGCTTTATTTAAGGCTTTATTATTTATATGTGCAGGTTCAATAATTCATAATTTAAAAGGTATTCAAGATATTCGATTTATAGGTGGTATTGTTAATTCTATACCTTTAACGTCTATTTGTTTTAATGTTTCTAGTCTTTCTTTATGTGGTATTCCTTTTTTAACTGGTTTTTATTCAAAGGATTTAATTCTTGAGTTAACTTGTTTAAGTTATATAAATTATTTTATTTTTTTACTTTATTTTATTTCTACGGGTTTAACTGCTTCTTACTCATTTCGTTTATTTTATTATTCTATATCTGGTGATAATAATTTTAGTGTTGTTTCTTCATATAATGATAGTGGTTATTATATCTCTTTTGGAATGTTTTTATTACTTATTGTTGTTGTTTTTGGTGGTAGTTTTTTATCTTGATTGATTTTTCCTATACCTTATATAATTTCTTTACCTTTTTATTTAAAGCTTTTAACTATTTTTGTGGTTTGTTTAGGTTCTTATTTAGGTTATTTAATTTCAAAACTAAGTATCTCTTATAATTTATTTTCATTTAATTATAGTAATTTAGTTAGTTTTATTGGTTCTATATGATTTATACCTTTTTTAACAACCAAAATCATTAGATATTTGCCTTTAAAGATTGGTTATATTTCTTTTAAGTATTTTGATTTTGGTTGAGGAGAATTTTTTGGTGGTCAGGGTTTTTATTCCTTTTTTGTTTATTTAATTAATTATTTATGTAGATGATATGATTTAAATTTTAGGAGTTATCTTTTAATTTTTGTTTTTTGAATATTTGTTCTTATTATTTTTCTTTAAATTTAAATAGCTTATTTAGAGCATAACACTGAAGATGTTAAGGAATATTTTATATTTTAGATAAATTTATAAATAAATTTATTATTTTTACAGTGAAAATGTAATGTTTTTTTTAAACTATATAAATCAGAAATGTTAACGGAGTTTAACCGTTATTATGAAAAGTTAGCAGCTTTTATATTATCTTTACATTTCTTTAATTGGAATTTTAAATTCATTTATATTATTAACAGTAATATGCCTCTTTTTGGCTTCAATTAATCAAATTAAAGATAATTTTTATTATCACCTTTCAGGTCGAAACTGAATGCAATATATTTGCTTTTTAATTTAAGGTAAATCTAATAAGATACTTTTTGAATGCAACCCAAATGTTATGTTTAACTATTACCCTAGTTTTCCCATTGAAGTGCACCTTGGTTTCATTCATGATATAATCCTAGAATAAGAATTATAATAAAGAATGAGATTGATATTATTCATACTATTAAATTTGAAGATTTTATAATAATAATGGTTGGTATAATTAATACAATTTCTACATCAAAAATTAGAAAAATTACGGCAATTAGGAAAAATCGAATTGAGAATGGTATTCGTGCTGAACTTTTTGGATCAAATCCACATTCAAATGGTGAACTTTTTTCTCGATCATTAATTATTTTTTTTGATAATGTTAATGCAATTAATATAATTAATATTGGTAGAGTAATTGTAATTAAGAATCTTGTAATTAGGTTTATAATTATTTTTCTTGATTTATTATCAAACTTATTAATTGGAAGTTAATTATACTTTTTATATTAGAAAAATTATCTACCTCATCAATAAATTGAAATATAAAGGAATAATCATACTACATCTACGAAGTGTCAATATCATGCTGCTGCTTCAAATCCAAAATGGTGGTTAGGTGATAATTGTTTTATTTCATGTCGTATTAAACAAGTTGTTAAGAATACTGTTCCAATGATAACATGTAGACCATGGAATCCTGTTGCTACAAAGAATGATGATCCATATACTGCATCTGCAATGGTAAATGGTGCTTCTCAATATTCATAAGCTTGGAGTAATGAAAAATATAATCCTAGAATTACTGTTATTGTAAGACTTTTTATAGTTTGTCTATGGTTTGCTTCTATTAATCTATGATGAGCCCATGTTACTGTTACTCCTGATGCTAATAGAATTGCTGTATTAAGTAATGGGATTTGTATTGGATTAAAAGGTTTAATTCCTTGTGGTGGTCATAATATTCCAATTTCAATAGTTGGTGATAATCTACTTCTAAAGAAAGCTCAGAAGAATGATATAAAGAATAAAATTTCCGATGTAATAAATAAAATTATTCCTCATCGAAGTCTAATTGAAACATAATTTGTATGTAATCCTTGATAAGTTCCTTCACGGATTACATCACGTCATCATTGTATTATTGTTAATAATGTAATTATTATTCCAATAATGATCAAATTTATATTAAATATATGAAATCATTTAGCTAGTCCTGATACTAGAACTATTGCTCCAATTGCTCCTGTTAGTGGTCATGGTCTAAAATCTACTATATGAAATGGGTGATTTGAGTTTGTTGTTAACATTAATTAATATACTTCTCTGGAATATAAGGTTCTTAAAATTGAAAATACATAGGCTTGAATTATAGCTACTGCTGATTCAAGGATTAATAATAATATTTGTCCAATAATTAGTATTGAAATTATACTTATTATTATAGATGTTCCTGTATTTCCTAATAAAGTTAATAATAGGTGTCCTGCAATCATGTTTGCTGCTAATCGGACTGCTAAAGTTCCGGGTCGAATAATATTTCTAATTGTTTCAATAATTACTATAAATGATATTAATGCTGGTGGTGTACCTTGAGGAACTAAATGGGTAAATATGTGATTGGTATGATTAATTCATCCATATATTATAAATCTTAATCATAAAGGTAATGCAATTGAGATTGTTAATACTATGTGTCTAGTTCTTGTAAAAATGTATGGAAATAGTCCTATGAAATTATTAAATATTATTATAATGAATAATGAGATAAAAATGAAAGTCGTTCCATTAAATGATTTTATTCCAATTAATGTTTTAAATTCATTATGTAATGTTAAATTTATTTTGTTTCATATAATGTTAATTCGTGATGGTATTAATCAAAATAAAGCTGGGATAATTAATATTCCAATTAATACTCTAGTTCAGTTTAATGAAAAGTTAAATAATCTTGTAGAAGGATCAAATGATGAAAATAGATTAGTTATCATTTTCAATTAATTTTTCTAATTTTTATTTCTCTTTTTTTATTTATTTTGGTTGGGTTTATTTTGAAAGAGAAAAAATTTATTTGATTGAATAATAATAATGTTATTGAGAATAAAATAAATAGGGAAAATCATATTAATGGAGATATTTGAGGAATAAGGTATTTAATCCTTCATTAGAAGTATTTGTTAATATACTATATTTTGGTTTAAGAGACCATTACTTACTTTCAGTCATCTAATGTCAACAAGAAATACTAAATATTATTAGTTATTTTAGATTGACATTCTAACGTTATTTTAACTAATTTCTTAAATTATTTTTGATAATCATTTAATAAATAAATTTGGTGACGTTCTTTCAATTACAATTGGTATAAATCTATGATTTGCACCACAGATTTCAGAGCATTGACCAAAATATAGTCCTGGTCGATTAATTGTGAATGTTCCTTGATTTAATCGACCAGGTATTGCATCAATTTTAATTCCTAATGCTGGGATTGTTCATGAATGTAATACATCGGATGCTCTTGTTAATACACGAATTTCTGTATTTATGGGTAAAATAGTCCGATTATCAACGTCTAATAGTCGGAATCAATTATTTTGTATATTTCTTTCAGATGTTATATAAGTATTAAATTCAATATCAATGAAGTCTGAATATTCATATCTTCAATATCATTGTCGTCCAATTGTTTTAATTGTAATTATTGTATTAGTTGAATCATCTAATAAATATAAAAGTCGTAATGATGGTATTGCAATAAAAATTAATGTAATTGCTGGTAGTATTGTTCAGATTGTTTCGATTAAATGTCCATGAAGTATGTTTCGTCTTGAGTAGTTGATTGTTAATATGTAATTTAACGTATATCCTACAATAATTGTAATTATAATTAAAATTGTTATTGTATGATCATGGAAAAATGAAAGTTGTTCTATTAAAGGTGAAGCTCTATCTTGAAGGGAAATGTTTGATCATGTTGCCATAAATTAGTTTCTAATAAAAGTTTAAGTTCTTTATTTGTAAAGCTTAAATTTACTGCACTATTCTGCCATATTAGAATGTAGTAATTAATGGCAGTTCTGAGTAGCTATGTTCTGCTGGTGGGTTATTTTGTAATCATTCAGTTGATCTTGATATATTATTTCTAAATAAAGATAATCGGTTTGAAATTATTCTTTCTCATATAATAATAATAAATATTATAATTCCTACAATTGAGATTATAGATCCAATTCTGGAAATTACATTTCAAGATGTAAATGCATCAGGGTAATCTGAGTATCGTCGTGGTATACCTGCTAATCCTAGGAAATGTTGAGGAAAGAATGTTAAATTTACTCCTACAAATATTGTTGTGAATTGAATTTTTAATCATGTGTTATTTATTGTTAGACCTGTAAATAGTGGATATCATTGAATTAAGCCTCCTATGATTGCAAATACTGCTCCTATTGATAAAACATAATGGAAATGTGCAACTACATAATATGTATCATGTAGTACAATATCTAATGATGAATTTGCTAATACTAATCCTGTTAATCCACCAATTGTGAATAAGAAAATAAATCCTAATGCTCATAATAAAGGTGGATTAAATTTAAATTTAGTTCCATATAATGTTGCTATTCATCTAAATACCTTAATTCCTGTTGGTACAGCAATAATTATAGTTGCTGATGTAAAGTATGCTCGTGTATCTACATCTATTCCTACTGTAAATATATGGTGGGCTCATACAATAAATCCTATTAGTCCAATAGATAATATTGCATAGATTATTCCTAATGTTCCAAATGATTCAATTTTTCCTCTTTCTTGACATACAATATGGGAAATAATACCAAATCCAGGTAAGATTAAAATATAAACTTCTGGATGTCCAAAGAATCAAAATAAATGTTGATAAAGAATTGGGTCTCCCCCTCCTGCAGGGTCAAAAAATGATGTATTAATATTTCGGTCAGTTAATAATATGGTAATTGCTCCTGCAAGAACTGGTAGTGATAATAGTAAAAGTAATGCAGTAATTGCTACTGATCATACAAATAGTGGGGTTTGGTCAAGACTTATTCTTTCTGATCGTATATTAATTGATGTTGTAATAAAATTAACTGCTCCTAAAATAGATGATACTCCTGCTAAGTGAAGTGAAAAAATAGCTAAATCTACTGCTCCACCTCTATGAGCAATAGTTCTGGAAAGAGGTGGATAAACTGTTCATCCTGTACCTACTCCATTATCCACAATAGATGAAATTATTAATAGTGTTAATGATGGTGGTAATAATCAAAATCTCATGTTATTTATTCGTGGAAATGCTATATCTGGAGCTCCAATTATTAATGGTACTAGTCAATTACCAAATCCTCCAATTATAATAGGTATAACTATAAAGAAAATTATTACAAATGCATGTGATGTAATTACAACATTATAAATTTGATCGTTTCCAATTATTGATCCTGGTTGTCCAAGTTCAGCACGAATAATTATTCTTATTGATGTACCTACTATTCCTGCTCATGCCCCGAAGATGAAATATAAAATACCAATATCCTTATGATTTGTTGAGAATAATCATTTTTGCGGTAAGATGACTGAATATTAGGTGATAGACTGTAAATCTATTTATGGGGTTAATCTTCTCTTACCATTTATTATAATCTCTTGGTTTTATATTCAATGATGATTTTAGACTGCAATTCTAAGGGTGTAATTAAAATTACTAAGGCCTAAAAGGTTTATCTTTCAATTATAACTTTGAAGGTTATTAGTTTTCTTAACTTAAGACCTTTAAAGTTAATTTAAGATTAAGATTGATGTGAAAATTAAACCTATTATTGAAGTTATTACCATAATTATGAATAGTAAATTTTGTTTTACCTTGATTTTGTTTATTGTTCATGTTATTTCTGTATAATTAATGATTAGGGCTGAAAATCCAATTCGTATATAATAGTAAAGGGTAATTAAGGTTGTTATAACCATAATTGTTATAATTGATGATAATTTATTTTCAATTATGGTTTGTATTACTATTCATTTGGGTAGAAATCCAATGAATGGGGGAATACCTCCTAATGATAATAGTGTAATAAATGATATAAATTTGATTTCAATTTTAATATTATTTGATAAGAACAATTGAGTTACAAATGATGATTTTGTTTTGTTGAAGATTATAATTATAATTGCTCTTAGGATTGAATAAATTATGAAGTATATTTCTCATATATTTTCTCTAATTAATATTGATCTAATTATTCACCCTAAATGTCTAATTGAAGAATATGCAAGAATTTGATATAATGAAGTTTGATTAATACCTCCTACTGCACCAACACAAATACTTAAAATAATAATTGTTATTGTGAAGATATTTATGTGAATGCAATAAGATATCACTGCTATAGGAGCAATTTTTTGTATTGTTATTAAAATAAAGCAGTTAGTTCATCTTGATATTATTATAACTTCAGGAAATCAAAAGTGAAATGGAGCAGCTCCAATTTTTAATATTAATCTTGAGGTAATTATTGTGGAGGCAATAATATCCCTTTCTCACCCAATTGGGTGATTTATTTGAATCATCAAAATTGAAAATAATAATATTGTCGATGCTAGAGCTTGAACAATAAAATATTTAATTGATGATTCATTTATTATCATTCTTTTATTATTAGTTAATAATGGAATGAATGATAATAAATTAATTTCCAATCCTATTCATACCCCAAATCATGAATTTGAGGAGAATGATAGGATTGTTCCCACCAACATTGTTGATAGGAAAAGAAGTTTTATTAAGTTTTTAGTCATTAAAAAGGAGAGTTTAATTCTCTATAGGTGGGGTATGAACCCACTAGCTTATATTAGCTTACCTTTTTTACATTAAGGTGTATGATGCACATTAATTTTTGATATTAAGGGTGATAGTTTAATTCTATCTTATGTAATAATGAAGGTAATTTTTTTACTTTATTTATCCTATCAAGATAACCCTTTAATCAGGCACTTCATT